TCTCTTCCTTTATATTTGTATGCCTATAGTCTATTACTAGGAATGGGATACACGTAATGAATTCCAGACATCCCACAAACAAAACAAAAACAGTATAAACAAAAAGGTTTACAGAATTTTTTGATCATACATAAGTATCGATCGACAATAATTTGTTGCTTTTTACCAACTTGATGTTAAGGAATTTCTGGACCTAGAAATTCATTTCATACAATTGAACCTTTTCAAACTGTTTCTTTTTAAGAACCAAAAAAACTTGTGCCAAAATAACAGATGCCAAGAAGAACAAAAGGCCTTGGACACGTAATGGATCTTGAAGCACTATTTCTGCATCTCCCTGACCAAACCCTCCTACATTGGGATTGCTTGTTAATGGTTGATCAAGCTTGATGGATTCACCCTCTGAAACAAGAAGTTCTGGTCCTGGAGGTATAATATCAACCACTTGATGTCCATCCGATGCATCAACTATGGTTATTTCATATCCTCCTTTTTCTTTACGTACTATTCTGCTTACTATACCTGCTGATGTAGCATTATAGACTGTATTGTTACTCTTGCTCCCATCAGGATAAATCTGACCCCTTCCTCTGTTCCCACCTACATATATGGGATATTTTAAGAAGTGAACGTCTTTCCTCGTAGCAGGGTCGGGGGAAAGAATGGGAAAGGCGATTTCACTATATTTCTGACCGGGAACAGGACCTATCACAAGAATATTTCTTTTATTGGGACGATAACTCTGAAAAGACAGATTTCCCATCTTTTCTCTCACCTCGGGAGAAATACGATCGGGGGGGGCTAATTCGAATCCCTCGGGTAAAATAAGAACAGCCCCTACATTCAAAGCCCCCTTTTTACCATTAGCAAGAACTTGTTTCAGTTGCATATCATAAGGGATTTGAACAACTGCTTCAAATACAGTATCAGGAAGCACGGCTTGCGGAACTTCAATATCCACGGGCTTATTAGCTAAATGGCAATTGGCACATACAATTCGTCCAGTTGCTTCTCGTGGGTTTTCATAACCCTGCTGCGCAAAAATGGGATATGCATTTGAAATAGATGCCCGAGTTATTACATATATCATGATCGATATAGAAATCGATTGAGTCATCTGTTCCTTTACCCAAGAAAAAGTATTTCTATTTTGCATGTCCAATCATTGATCCCGGAATTTCTACAATAAATTAGATAGGTAGCTAGTATAGTTCCCTATACACGAGTCTGTCATTGTACTGGGATAATTGTACTGGAATATAGGACGAATACCTTGAAGAACTAGAAGTATAAAGAATTAAGTAAGATTGAAAATGTTTTCTTTATATACGAAGAAAGATTCTGATTTGATTGATATCAGGAGATCAAATGAGTTCTTCATTCATTCATTGAATGATAAATGACTACAAGTGAAGGAGATACACGATTTAAATAATAGAAGATCCAATATTTCACAATTGTATCTAGAATAACTGGAAAAGTGGAAACAAGACTAGATATAATTTGATCGTTATGAACCAATCCAAAATCGTTGTAGACCGAACCAATCATTAGTTCCCAACCATGGGTCGAATGAAATCCGATCCATAAATCAGTAACTAAAAGAATCAAAAAAGCTTTTATTGTGTCACTTAAGTTATAGAGGAATTCCTGAATCCAAGAATTAAGAATGACAAGTTCTTCATTACCCAGAATAAAATAACCACTTAGAATAGCGAAACAAATTATATTTGTCGAGAAATCCAAAATGATATGGAGATGATATTCATTGTGTGTTTTGACCAATTGTATCGTTTCCTTGTGTATTCCTGTACGAAGTTTTTGTATATGCGTCTCCGGGTACTCCTTTATCATTTCATCCAAGAGGAATAGTTCTTCCAATTCTATGAATCTTTCTAGAACGTTTTTCTCTTGAATATCATTCAAAAAAGTTTCGGATTTCCCGGTATTCCACCAATTAGTAACCCAAGGTTCCAGACATTTATTAAATGAGAGAGAGACCCACCAGGGCAAAAATATTATGGATGAAATATATGGGAGGGAGACCCAGGCTTTCTTTTTTTTTTTCATTTTTATCCTAAAAGGACCCTTATTCTATTTCTATATTCCTTTCCTTATAGATCCGAGATCTAAATTATTAGACAAAAATAGGAAATAGATCCATGGGTTCAATACCTTTTTATAGAACTCGTACTTCAGAGAAATATCAGATAGAGTCGACGGTTGTATTAAAAAGGAAATTAGCAAGTTTTTTTTTTTCAATTTTTTCTTCAGTTCATTTCAAAATACTTCAATTGGTACCCGCAAGAAATAGGCCAATTCGGCAGCTTTTTGTTCAATTTCTCGTGGAGTAAAATACTCATCAGTACGAGTCAAGGGAATGGCTCCTTGGCCTCTGATTTCCATATAAAGGACACGACGAGGATAAAGACCCTCTTTAACCTCCATTCTGATGGATTGGATATCTCTCATAAGTAAGCGAAGGAAGATGCGACGATTTATTCCAGGAAATCCCCAACGAAAAATACACACTATTCCTTCTTTTCTATCGAATCGGTCATAACCACTACCTACATTCCATGAAATTGTGCACCACAAATAGGAGCTAATGAATAGACCTGCGATCCCATAGAAAGACATCACTATCCCTTGTGGAAAAAAAATAATTTGCTGAGATGGAAATACGGATATCAGATTCCTACCAAGATAACTGGAAGTTCCAACCACTAAGAATCCTAGTGAACCTAAAAAAAGGATACAGGCCCAGAAAAAATTACTTGTTTTTCGAGACCCCATTATAAGTTCTATCCATATATGTTCTGATCGCCAATTCATACTCTACTAGATCCAGTTGCATTCGATTGGAATTGAGAGAATAACCCAAATGAATTTTACTTTCTTGATCCCGAAGTAACTTTCATTAACTAGCACTATTCTGATGTAAACCGTTAGAAGTAATTTGTTAGATACATTGACTTTCCATTTAAATAAAATATTCGCCGATCCATTTTTAATTTAACCAGCTATACCTGCATATACATGCATTTATGCGGATATCATGCATCCGCATGCATAACAGTTCTTTCATTTGTGTTCGTAAAGAGTCACATATCGTACCATATTACACTAAATAAATATCTGTATTATGATCCAGTGTTGAAATAAATTGATGAGATTTGGTCCCATCGGATCTAGACAATCTTATTTTTTTGGACATGAAGAGATAAAGAAGCCATTGCAATTGCCGGAAATACTAGGCCCACTAAAGGCACAAAAATAGAGGGTAAGTTGAGATCTGTCATAGAATGGGTGCCTCGATTTAATATTTCTTTCTATTAGAAAGAGAAAGATATCTTATGATATGATAAGTATATCTATCCTAAGTATATCTATCCTAAGTATATATCATAAACTGTATTATATTTATAATATAATTTAATAATTATATTATTATTATATATAATAATTATATTATAATTAAATATTAATAATTTATTAAATTTAATAAATTATTAATATTTAGAAATTAATATTTATAAGTAGTTAATAAGTAGTTAATATAATAAGTAGTTAATAAGTGCAAGGAATGTAGAACTAAATAAAATAAGTGTACCTATTCATCTTTCTACACGAATATGTATGATAATTCGCTTTATTAATATATTTTAATATTCTTCTCCCATCCTTATTTCTTTCTATCTTTCTAATCTAATAAGGAGTTTATAAAGATTTTATTAGGAGTTTGCGACTCTAACTAATTCGATCCATCCAACAAACGGGGATTCATAGTAAAATAAAAAACGGGGGTTATCGATAGATATAGAAATAACTTCTATTCTCTATTTTATATTTATTTCTTTTTATTTTGATTTCGATATTTTTTTTTATTGTCTATATTAATACGTAAGAAGGCCAGATAATTTTTTTTTATTTTCCCTAATTCCTCGGAGGGAAAAATTCACTTTTTTATCCTGTTGATAGAAGGTTCGTGATTACTAATCATGAATAGAGGTAGGATAAAAAAATAGATCTGGAGGAAAAAAAAAAAGTAATTACCCGAAACTTCTAACTCTTATTACAAGTAGAACTTATGTCATCAAAGAAAACACCATTCTTTTTAGTTTTTTTTTGATTACGATGAACTAAATACTTGTTCGCTACAAATAACTGAATTTAGTGCTATACTTTATTAATTTTTTGAATTTTGATTCAAGGGAAAGAAACCGTGGAGCTGAAATAACTCACTCAGAACACCTTTTAAAGGATTACGTGGTACAATTGGGTCAAATAAGCCTTTATGGAATAAATACTCAGCCGCTTGTGAACCATCGGGTACTGTCTTATTCAATGTTTGTTCAATTACTCTTTTACCCGCAAATGCAACGTAGGCATTAGGTTCAGAAACAATGACATCTCCCAACATACCAAAACTGGCTGTTACTCCACCGGTTGTAGGAGATGTAAGGATTGATACATAGAATAATTTTTTATTTGATTGATAATTATATGAAGCGGAAGATATTTTAGCCATTTGCATCAAACTCAAACTTCCTTCTTGCATGCGCGCTCCTCCAGAAGCACACACAATAATGACAGGTAAAGATCGATTAGTAGCATACTCGATCAAACGGGTGATTTTCTCGCCTACTACGGATCCCATACTACCTCCCATGAACTTAAAATCCATAACTCCAATTGCTATGGGAATACTATTTAGTTGACCTATGCCTGTTTGAACAGCTTCAGTTAAACCTGTCTTTCTTTGATAAGAATCGATACGATCTCTATAGGGTTCCCCCTCTGAATGAAATTCAATGGGGTCCATAGAGACCATATCTTCATCCATAGGATCCCAAGTCCCCGGATCAATCGAAAGTTCGATTCTATCTGAACTGCTCATTTTCAAATGATATCTACACTGTTCACAAATATTCATTTTTGACCTAAAAAATTTTTTATAATTTAATCCATAACAATTTTCGCATTGAACCCATAAATGT